TGAATCACGTGAAAGCAGGACACTCCAAGTTTGGGGGCCAAGGAGTTTCACAAAACGTTCTTGGTGGAAAAAAATGTGAGTGAAAGACACCACTGAATCGAATTTGGTCCATGAATCTAAGAAATAGCGAGAATTCTTGATCTCTCTCAATATCTCTCTCAATTCCAAAATACAGGATTTGAATTGATGCCGTTTCATTGATTTCTCCTAAACGAAAGATTATATTTCAATTGAAATCCACTTACACAAAGACAGCCCCCGTTGATGACGAGTCTCCGCGAAGCATCCATGGCTGAATGGTTAAAGCGCCCAACTCATAATTGGCAAATTCGTAGGTTCAATTCCTGCTGGATGCACGCGAATTGGAACGTTCAATAATAGAATTGGCTCCGTATCAACGGAATCTCATCATCCATAGATAACTAATTGGTATATTCATACTATAAGAATAAGATAGAAACGGTAGAAACGGTAAGAATTCTAATTCTTATAGATACTGGAACTCATAGGGAAGAAAATGGATTTATGGATGGAATCAAATATGCAGTATTTACAGAAAAAAGTATTCGGTTATTGGGGAACAATCAATATACTTCTAATGTCGAATCAGGATCAACTAGGACAGAAATAAAGCATTGGATCGAACTCTTCTTTGGTGTCAAGGTAGTAGCTATGAATAGCCATCGACTCCCGGGAAAGGGTAGAAGAATGGGACCTATTATGCGACATACAATGCATTACAGACGTATGATCATTACGCTTCAACCGGGTTATTCTATTCCACCTCTTATAGAGAAAAGAACTTAAATAAAAAAAAATAAATACTTAATAACATGGCCATACATTTATACAAAACTTCTACCCCTAGCACACGCAAAGGAGCCGTAGACAGTCAAGCGAAATCCAATCCACGAACAAATTTGATCTATGGACAGCATCGTTGTGGTAAAGGTCGTAATGCCAGAGGAATCATTACCGCAAGGCATAGAGGGGGAGGTCATAAGCGTCTATACCGTAAAATCGATTTTCGACGGAATGCAAAAGACATATCTGGTAGAATCGTAACCATAGAATACGACCCTAATCGAAATGCATACATTTGTCTCATACACTATGGGGATGGTGAGAAGAGATATATTTTACATCCCAGAGGGGCTATAATTGGAGATACCATTGTTTCTGGTACAGAAGTTCCTATATCAATGGGAAATGCCCTACCTTTGAGTGCGGTTTGAACTATTGATTTACGTAATTGGAAGTAACCAATTAGGTTTACGACAAAACCTAGAAATCGATCACTGATCCAATTTGAGTACCTCTACGGGATAGACCTCAACAGAAAACTGAAGAGTAACGGCAGCAGGTGATTGAGTTCAGTGGTTCCTCATATAAAATTATTGACTCTAGAGATATGGTAATATGGAGAAGACAAAATTGTTTGAAGCACGGATAGAACCGGAAGCGCCCCTTGTTTCAAAGAGAGGAGGATGGGTTATTCACATTTCATTTGATGGTCAGAGGCGAATTGAAAGCTAAGCAGTGGTAATTCTAAAGATCCCCCGGGGGAAAAATAGAGATGTCTCCTACGTTACCCGTAATATGTGGAATGGAAGTATCGACGTAATTTCATAGAGTCATTCGGTCTGAGTGCTACATGAAGAACATAAGCCAGATGACGGAATGGGGAGACCTAGGATGTAGAAGATCATAGCATGAGTGATTCGGCAGATTTGGATTCCTATATATCCACTCATGTGGTACTTCATCATACGATTCATATAAGATCCATCTGTCTAGATATCATCATCTACATCCAGAAAGCCGTATGCTTTGGAAGAAGCTTGTACAGTTTGGGAAGGGGTTTTGATTGATCAAAAAGAAGAATCTACTTCAACCGATATGCCCTTAGGCACGGCCATACATAACATAGAAATAACACTTGGAAAGGGTGGACAATTAGCTAGAGCAGCAGGTGCTGTAGCGAAACTGATTGCAAAAGAGGGTAAATCGGCCACATTAAGATTACCATCTGGAGAGGTTCGTTTGATATCCAAAAACTGCTCAGCAACAGTCGGACAAGTGGGTAATGTCGGGGCGAACCAGAAAAGTTTGGGTAGAGCCGGATCTAAATGTTGGCTAGGTAAGCGTCCTGTAGTAAGAGGAGTAGTTATGAACCCTGTAGACCATCCCCATGGAGGTGGTGAAGGGAGGGCCCCGATTGGTAGAAAAAAACCCACAACTCCTTGGGGTTATCCCGCGCTTGGAAGAAGGAGTAGGAAAAGGAATAAATATAGTGATATTTTTATTCTTCGTCGCCGTAAATAGAAAGAGAAAGAAAAAATAATGAATG